AATGAAGTGTCTGATTATAGAGTTATTTTGATAGGGTAAAACAAGTGAGATTTTCACCTTCATTACAATTAACAGAATTAAACTGTTTCTCCAAGATTCAAAAACTTGTGTACATATTATACTAAATTATAAAAAGATAAGCTAACCAAGCTACTGGGTTCATACCCCATCAATAAAGGTTCCAATCCTTTTCTTTTTAATGTACTATAAATTCTTATTTATAATTTCCCTTATAGTTGGAACTTTAATTACTATTTCATCCTATTCATGAATAGGTATATGGATAGGATTGGAAATCAATCTACTCTCTATAATTCCCCTAATTAGAGATTCAAAAAATATAATAGCTTCGGAAGCAGCTTTAAAATATTTTATTATCCAAACTATAGCATCTACATTATTATTATTTTCTATTATCATAATATCTATAAAATTTATATACCATATGAATTTAATCACTTATTTTAACTTAATATTTAATACTTCATTACTTATCAAAATAGGAGCTGCCCCATTCCATTTTTGATTCCCCGAAGTAATAGAAGGATTAAATTGATTAAATGCAATTATTATACTAACTTGACAAAAACTCAGACCCATAGTTCTATTAACATACTCGAATACTACACCTCTATACTTAATTATTGTTATTTTATTTAGAATAACAATTAGAGGTATTATAGGATTAAATCAAACTAGTTTACGAAAAATCCTTGCTTATTCATCAATTAATCATATTGGTTGAATAATTGGTTCAATTCTTTTAATTGAAATTGTCTGATTCTACTATTTCATTATTTACTCGATTATCACTATTAATATTACACTAATATTCTATAAATTCAATATTTTTCATGTAAATCAACTCTATATTTCAATAAATAATAACCTAATATTCAAACTATTCTTTATTTTAAATTTTCTATCCCTTGGTGGATTACCCCCATTTTTAGGTTTTTTCCCTAAATGATTGACCATTCAAACATTAATCCAAAATAACCTATATTCCTTAGCTTTCATTATAATTTTAATAACTTTAATAACCTTATATTTTTACTTACGAATTACATTTTCTACTTTTTTGTTGAGAAAAACAATAATATCATTTTATACTCAACCAAAAATCAATAATAACTACCTAATAACTTTTAATTTTATTTCTCTAAGAAGGCTAATATTCGTAACTTTTCTATTTAATTTCCTTTAAATTCAACTAAACTAAAGGATTTAAGTTAAATTTAAACTAAGAACCTTCAAAGTTCTAAATAAAGTAGGATCTTTAAGCCTTAGAGCTATACTCACCTTTAAATTTGCAATTTAATGTTCTTTTTAAACTATAAAACTTGACAAAAGAAACTAATTTCGTATGTAAATTTACAGTTTACCGCCTACAACCTCGGCCATTTTATCGAACAAATGACTATTCTCGACAAATCACAAAGACATTGGGACTTTGTATTTCCTATTCGGAAGTTGAGCTGGAATAGTAGGAACTTCACTAAGATTACTTATTCGAGCAGAATTAGGAAACCCCGGATCTCTTATTGGAGATGATCAAATTTATAACGTAATTGTTACAGCTCATGCTTTCATTATAATTTTCTTCATGGTAATACCAATTATAATTGGAGGATTCGGAAATTGACTAGTCCCTTTAATATTAGGAGCCCCAGACATAGCATTTCCCCGAATAAACAATATAAGATTTTGGCTTTTACCCCCATCTTTAACACTTTTACTAATAAGAAGACTCGTAGAAAACGGCGCAGGAACAGGTTGAACAGTTTATCCCCCACTTTCAGCTAATATTGCCCATAGAGGAGCATCTGTTGATTTAGCAATTTTTAGACTACATTTAGCAGGTATCAGTTCTATTCTAGGAGCAGTTAATTTTATTACTACAGTAATCAACATACGATCAACAGGTATAACCTTCGATCGAATACCCCTATTTGTATGATCTGTGGTATTAACAGCTCTTTTACTTCTTCTATCTTTACCAGTTTTAGCAGGAGCAATCACTATATTACTTACAGATCGTAATATCAATACTTCATTTTTTGATCCAGCTGGTGGAGGTGACCCCATCCTTTACCAACACTTATTTTGATTTTTTGGACATCCTGAAGTTTACATTTTAATTTTACCAGGATTCGGAATAATTTCCCATATTATTAGCCAGGAAAGAAGAAAAAAGGAAACCTTTGGAACATTAGGGATAATTTATGCTATAATAGCAATTGGTTTATTAGGATTTATTGTATGGGCACACCATATATTTACAGTAGGTATAGATGTAGATACTCGAGCCTATTTTACCTCAGCTACAATAATTATTGCCGTACCAACAGGAATTAAAATTTTTAGTTGATTAGCAACTCTTCATGGATCTCAACTTAATTACTCACCATCACTTTTATGAGCACTAGGATTTGTGTTTTTATTTACAGTAGGTGGACTAACAGGAGTAATTCTAGCTAATTCATCAATCGATATTATTTTACATGATACATATTATGTAGTAGCACATTTCCATTACGTCTTATCTATAGGAGCAGTATTTGCTATTATAGCAGGATTTGTTCATTGATTTCCCTTATTTACAGGTCTTACTATAAACACAAAATTTCTTAAAATTCAATTTCTTACTATATTTATTGGTGTAAATATAACATTTTTTCCTCAACACTTCCTAGGATTAAGAGGTATACCTCGACGATACTCAGATTACCCAGATGCTTATACAACTTGAAATATTATTTCATCTATTGGATCCTTAATTTCTTTAGTAAGAATTTTTATTCTTTTATTCACTATTTGAGATAGCTTTATTTCTATACGTAAAAGAATCGCACCTTTAAGAATACCTACATCAATTGAATGACTACAAAATATACCTCCCGCTGAACACAGATATTCTGAACTTCCAATGCTTACTAACTTCTAATATGGCAGATTAGTGCAATGGACTTAAACCCCATATATAAAGCTTAAACTTTTTTTAGAAATTGCAACCTGAAATACCCTATTACTACAAGATAGAGCATCCCCTCTAATAGAACAACTTTCATTTTTTCATAATCATGCTTTATTAATTCTTTTAATAATTACTGTACTAGTTGGATATTTAATAAGAACTTTATTTTTTAATAAATTCAATCATCGATTCTTATTAGATGGACAAACAATTGAAATTATTTGAACCATTTTACCAGCAATCACACTAATTTTTATTGCTTTACCTTCACTACGTTTACTTTATCTTCTAGATGAAGTAAATAACCCTCTTGTAACAATTAAAACAATTGGTCATCAATGATATTGATCCTATGAATATAGAGACTTTATACACTTTGAATTTGACTCATACATAATCCCGTCCATAGAAATAACACCACAAAACTTTCGCTTACTCGATGTAGATAATCGTGTAATCCTACCATTTAACTCACAAATTCGAATAATAGTTACAGCTGCGGATGTAATTCATTCATGAACAATCCCAGCATTTAGAGTAAAAATTGATGCTACCCCTGGTCGGCTAAATCAAATTAGATTTTTAATAAACCGAACAGGCCTATTTTATGGACAATGTTCAGAAATTTGTGGAGCAAATCATAGTTTTATACCTATTACAGTAGAAAGAATCTCCCCTTCCTACTTTACAAAATGAGTATCTAAAATAAATAACTTATCATTAGGTAACTGAAAGTAAGTAGTGGTCTCTTAAACCAACAAATAGTAGTTTAACGCCTACTTCTAATGGCCAAAAATTTAGTTAAAAATATAACATTAGTTTGTCGTACTAAAATAATCAATCTATGATAATTTTTAATACCCCAAATAGCTCCATTAAACTGATTAACCCTATTTATTATATTCATTATTATTTTTTTAATATTTAATGTATTAAACTACTTTTCATTCACACAACCTGTAAAATCTACAAAATTTAGTCATGAACAAAAAAAAATTAATTGAAAATGATAACTAACCTATTTTCTTCCTTTGACCCTTCAACTTCCTTTAGATTATCTTTAAATTGATTAAGTACATTCTTAGGTTTAATATTTATTCCCCCTACATTTTGATTGATTCCTTCCCGGTATAATTACTTATGAGTAAAAATTATCATAACATTACACCAAGAATTTAAAATTTTAATTGGAAATAATAACATTAAAGGAAGAACATTAATATTCATCTCATTATTTTCAATAATTGTATTTAATAATTTCCTAGGACTTTTCCCATATATTTTCACAAGAACTAGACATTTAATCTTAACCTTATCATTAGCACTACCTTTATGACTCAGATTTATACTTTATGGATGAATTAATAATACAATTCATATATTAGCCCATTTAGTACCTCAAGGTACTCCTCCTGCTTTAATAGCATTTATAGTAATTATTGAAACAATTAGAAATATCATTCGACCTGGGACTTTAGCTGTACGATTGGCTGCTAACATAATTGCTGGACACCTTTTAATAACTTTACTAGGAAATACTGGTTCTAATTTAACCTATTTTATAGTGTGTATTTTACTAATTACACAAATTCTCTTATTAGTCCTTGAATCAGCTGTTGCTATTATCCAATCTTACGTATTTGCTGTTTTAAGAACTTTGTATTCTAGAGAGATTAATTAATGTCAAGACATAAAAATCACCCATACCATTTAGTTGATGCAAGACCATGACCTATTCTAGGAGCTTTAGGGGCTATAATTTCTATAATTGGAATTATCAAATGATTTCATTTTTATAATAACTCCCTCTTTTTACTTGGAATATTAATTACTATCATAATTATAATTCAATGATGACGAGATATCACACGTGAGGGAACTTTTCAAGGATTACACACATACTCTGTTACTATAGGATTACGGTGAGGAATAATTTTATTTATTACATCAGAAGTATTTTTTTTTATTTCTTTCTTCTGAGCATTTTTCCATAGTAGTTTAACACCAACTATTGAATTAGGAATAATATGACCACCGAAAGGAATTACCCCATTTAACCCACTTCAAATTCCCCTACTTAATACACTTATCCTATTAACCTCAGGACTTACTGTAACATGAGCACACCATAGACTAATAGAAAATGATTTTAATCAAACTACTCAAGGATTAGGTTTAACCGTTTTACTAGGAGTATACTTTACTATACTTCAAGCTTATGAATATATTGAAGCCCCATTTACTATCGCAGATTCCGTTTATGGTTCAACATTCTTTATTGCAACAGGATTTCATGGATTACATGTAATTATTGGTACAACATTTTTAGCTGTTTGTTTACTACGACACTTAAATAACCATTTCTCATGTATTCATCACTTTGGGTTTGAAGCCGCAGCTTGATACTGACACTTTGTTGATGTAGTATGGTTATTCCTTTATATTTCTATTTATTGATGAGGTAGATATTTATATAGTATAATTATTATAATTGATTTCCAATCAAAAGATCTAAATAACTTAGTATAAATAATCATTATAATTTGATACATAAGATTGATTATTTTTAGTATTTCATTAATTTTAATTTTACTATCTTTTATTATTTCCAAAAAAAGATTTATAGACCGAGAAAAAGCTTCTCCCTTTGAATGCGGGTTTGACCCAAAAAGATCTGCTCGCTTACCATTCTCCCTTCAATTCTTTCTTATTGCTGTAATTTTTCTAATCTTTGATGTAGAAATTACCTTATTAATCCCACTTATTTTAACTTTAAAAATTACTAACATTTCCATATATACTTATATCGCAGTATTTTTTCTTTTAATTTTATTAATTGGGCTTTATCATGAATGAAATCAAGGAGCCCTAAACTGAGCTTTATAGGGTAATAGTTAATTATAACATTTAACTTGCACTTAAAAAGTATTGAAAATTCAATTTACCTTAAATAAGAAACAATAATTTGTATTTAGTTTCGACCTAAAAGTTAGGTGTATTACACCCTTATTTATTAATTGAAACCAAAATAGAGGTATATCACTGTTAATGATACTAGTGGAAAATTTCCCAATTAAGGAAATATGTTATTCAAGAATAAGCTTCTAACTTAATTCTTTAGCAGTGAAACCCTGTTAATATTTCTATTTATATAGTTTAAAAAAAACATTACATTTTCATTGTAAAATTAGTATAAAAATTTCTTATAAATATTTAAAAGTAAAATCTACTTCCCTGATAACTTCACTATCATACTCTAAACATAAGCTATTTAAATTAAATATATAATACTATATAAATTACCCACATAACAATTAAAAGTATAAAAATTTTATAATTATTATTGTATATAAATTGTAAAAATACTGAACTATGCTTTATATTAGCATATAAATGTTGACTACCATAATATTCTGATCAACCTTGATCTACAGTCTTATAAATTTTATCCCCTAAATTAATAGGATAATAATTTAAACCAAAAGTAGAAATATAAGGTATATTTCACATAGAAGAAAAAAAAAGACTAGATTTTAATAATATAAAAGATTTTAAACTATAATTCAAAGAAAATTTTGATAATTCTAATCCTATTCAAACCCCAAAAAAAGTAACAATTAAGGCTATAACCTTTATAATAAAAGGTAAACAAATAAAATAAGGTGTAGGAAATATAACCCATATTAAAATACTACCTCCAAAAATAACTAATAAAATTAAACCAGATATTCCCTGAAGTATAATATTCCCTCTATCATTAATTTTACTTAAGGAATTATAATTAAAATCTCCAATTAATACATAATAAATTAAACGAAAAGTATAACATACAGTTAAACCTGTAGAAATAAAAAAAATAATATAAATATAAATATTTAAATAACTTATTGATACAATTTCTAAAATTAAATCCTTTGAATAAAATCCCGATAAAAAAGGAAGACCGCACAAAGATAAATTAGAAATTATAAAATAAGTACAAGTTAAAGGCATAATCTTTACTATACCCCCTATATACCGGATATCTTGACAATTACCTAGCCTATGAATTATACAACCTGCACATATAAAAAGTAAAGCCTTAAATAAGGCATGTGTTAATAAATGATAAAAAGCTAATGAATACTCCCCTAATGCCAAAATTCTCATTATTAAACCAAGCTGACTTAATGTTGATAAAGCAATAATTTTCTTTAAATCAAATTCATAATTAGCCCCAATTCCCGCTATAAATATTGTTATTGTACCAAGAAATAATAATATAAGTATTAAATTTCTATTTAAAGCAAAATTAAACCGAATTAGTAAATAAACCCCAGCAGTTACTAGAGTAGAAGAATGTACTAAAGAAGAAACCGGGGTAGGTGCAGCTATAGCTGCAGGTAATCAAGAAGAAAAAGGAATTTGAGCTCTCTTTGTTATAGCAGCTAAAACTACTAATGAACAAATAATAGTTATCTCCAATCTATTTTTTTCAATATCAATATAAAAAATATAATTAAATCTACCATAATTTATTATTCAAGCAATAGCCATTAATAAAGCCACATCCCCAATTCGATTTGTTAAAGCAGTAATCATTCCAGCATTATAAGATTTGATATTTTGATAATAAATTACTAAACAATAAGATACTAAGCCCAAACCATCTCAACCTAATAAAATTCTAATTAAATTAGGGCTAATAATCAATAATATTATTGACAAAACAAATATAGAAACTAGTATAATAAATCGATGTAAGTAAATATCCCCCCCTATATATTCTTCACTATAGTAAATTACCATAGAAGAAATAAATAATACAAATCTCATAAACAATAAAGATATTCAATCTAATAAAATAGTCATCATAATTCTGCAAGAATTAATATTTAATACCTCATATTCCAATATTAATCTATAATCTAAAACTATAAAATTTAAACTCATTAAAAATCTCAACACACTAAAAAATAAAAAGACCACAAAATAAATAATACAAATAGAAATAATAACTTAAAGTAAATTTTACATCATTGATACCACAAATCAATATTTTATATTAAACTATTTAAGTATAATCATAATACTATAAATTCTCTTTTTAAAATTAAAAAATTTAAAGGTAATCAATGTAACAATAATAATAAGTATTCACGTACAAATCCCCTAGAAAAAGAATATAATCTTCTAGATATTTTACCATGTTGACTATAAGAATACAAGTATAAAGAATAAGCCGCACTAAAAAAAGATATTAAAGCCAAAAATACTATAGTTCAACTATTTCATCTAACTAAGCTATTAATAAGTATAATTTCTCCTAATAAATTTAAAGAAGGGGGAGCAGCTATATTACAACATCTAAATAAAAACCACCATATAGCTATAATAGGTATTAAATTAATTAAACCTTTATTTAAGTAAATTCTACGCCTATGTAAACGTTCATAGGAAATATTAGCTAAACAAAATAAACCTGAAGAACATAAACCATGGGCAATTATTATTACTAAAGCACCTCTTATTCCCCAATAACTTAAAGTTATAATACCTCTTAATACAATACCCATATGAGCTACAGAAGAATATGCAATCAATGACTTAATATCAATCTGACGTAAACAAATTAAGGAAACAAAAAAACCCCCAACTATCCTAATTGTAATAAAGATAAAATTTACCTGAGAACCTACCCTTAAAAAAATTCTTATTAATCGTATTAAACCATACCCCCCTAATTTTAATATTACTCCAGCCAAAATCATTGAACCAGCTACTGGAGCTTCAACATGAGCTTTAGGTAATCACAAATGTACAAAGTATATTGGCATTTTAATAAAAAATACTATATTCATACAAATATATAATAAAAACCTATTAACATCATAATGTATAAAAAAAAAATCTAATGTATTAAATTTCTCATAATAATAAAAAATACTGATTATTATAGGCAACGAAGCAAATAACGTATAAAATAATAAATAGATCCCTGCTTGTAAACGCTCAGGCTGATATCCCCAACCAATAATTAACATCAAAGTCGGAATTAAACTTAACTCAAAAAACAAATAAAAAACAAATAAATTTATTGAACTAAAAGTTATAACTAAAGATAATAATAAAATAATTATAACTAACAAAAATATATTATAATAATAATTCTTACTATAAATACCTTCGGAAGCTAATAATATTAAGGAACAAATCCATAAACTTAATATAATTATTATAAAAGATAGTAAATCATAACCTAAAAAATAAGAAACGTATATATACATATAATTAAACCTAAAACTTAAACCAAATAAAAAAGTAACTAAAAAATAAACATACTGATTTAATCAAAAACTATTCTTTATAAAACTTAAAGGAATCAAAAATAATAATATTAATAATAACTTTATCATAATACATTAAAAGTTTGAAAATAATCATTACCATGAGTTCGTATTATTGACACAAGTAAAGATAAGCCTAAAGCCCCTTCACAAACTCTTATAGTTAAAAATACTATACCAAAATAAAATTCGTAATTAAAATATATTAAAAATAAATATAAATTAAAATATAACCCTAAAATAACATACTCCAACCTCAACAATATCAAAAGTAAATGCTTACGTTTAATACAAAATGAAATCAAACCTCTAAAATACATAATAATAGAAAATACTATACAAAAAATTAACATTAGTTTTAATAATTTAATTCAAAATACTGGTCTTGTAAACCAGAAATAAGGTTTATCCTTTTAAAGCTTCAGAGAAAGAGTCAACCCCTATCATTAATCTCCAAAATTAATATTTTATATAAACTATTCTCTGCATCATTTTAATTTTAATAATATTATCCTTTATTAGTTCAATAACTTTTATATTCTTAACACACCCATTATCCATAGGAATAATATTGTTAATACAAACAATTATTATAGCATTAACTATGGGATTTTTTAATATTAATTTTTGATATTCATATATTTTATTCTTAATTATAATTGGAGGTATACTAGTACTATTTATCTATATAACTAGAGTAGCTTCTAATGAAAAATTTCAATTCTCTATTAAATTAACTATTATAGTTGGAACTTTAATATTAATTATATTTTTTATTATCGCAATAATAGATCCGTACTTTTCTGATATAAATAGAATTTACTCAGAAACAGTAAATAACTATAAGGAATATAATATATCATTCAGTAAATACTTAAGCTATCCTAATATTATTATTATATATATAATAATTATCTACCTATTAATTACACTAATTGCTGTAGTAAAAATCACTCAAATTGAAAAAGGACCATTACGTCAAACAAACTAATGAAAACACCTTTACGAAAAGCTTCACCTCTCCTAAAAATTATTAATAATAGAATCATTGACCTTCCAACTCCTTCTAATATTTCTGCTTGATGAAATTTCGGATCTCTATTAGGATTATGTTTATCTATTCAAATTATTACAGGAATTTTCCTAGCAATACATTTTACTGCTCATGTAGACATAGCATTTAATAGAGTAGTACACATTTGTCGAGATGTAAATTATGGTTGACTATTACGTACCTTACATGCAAATGGTGCTTCATTTTTTTTTATCTGTATTTACCTTCATATTGGACGAGGAATATATTATAGTAGATATAATCTACATTTAACTTGAACAATTGGAGTATTAATCTTATTTATAGTTATAGCAACAGCATTCCTTGGTTATGTGCTACCATGAGGACAAATATCATTTTGGGGAGCTACCGTTATTACTAACTTATTATCAGCCATTCCATACCTAGGAAATACTATTGTACAATGATTATGAGGAGGATTTGCTGTTGATAATGCGACTTTAACTCGATTTTTTACACTTCATTTTCTTCTACCATTTATTATTATAGCATTAGTTATTATCCACTTATTATTTCTACATCAAACAGGGTCTAATAACCCTTTAGGTGTAAATAGTAATATTGATAAGGTACCTTTCCACCCTTATTTTACTTACAAGGACACTTTTGGATTTATTATTATAAGAATACTACTAACTACACTTGTATTAACTAACCCATATTTACTAGGAGATGCAGAAAATTTTATTCCAGCCAACCCTCTTGTAACTCCAGTTCATATTCAACCTGAATGATACTTCTTATTTGCTTATGCTATTTTACGTTCTATTCCCAATAAACTTGGGGGAGTTATTGCCCTTGTTATATCTATTGCAATTCTATTTATTTTACCTATAATTAATAAAAAAAAATTTTCAAGAACTCAATTTTACCCTATTAATAAAATCCTTTTTTGATCCTTTGTATCAATTGTAATTTTATTAACCTGAATCGGAGCACGGCCTGTAGAAGATCCCTACATTTTAACAGGACAAATCCTTACAGTAATATATTTTATTTATTATTTCCTAAACCCAATTATTCATATAATCTGAGATTATATTATTTTTAAAAACTAGTTAATGAACTTGTATAAGTGTATATTTTGAAAATATAAAAAAGAGTAAACTCTCTATTAACTTTACTAAATTTTATTCACTAAATTAAATACGAAAAAAAAATTAACTTTAAACCTAAAAAAAATAGTAAAAAATTTAAAGACACAGGTAAAAATCCCTTCCAACATAAATATATTAGCTTATCATAACGATATCGAGGTAAAGTTCCACGAACTCAAACTCAAACAAAGGATATAAAAACCAATTTTATATAAAACCCAAACCTAAATACATTTCCACCTAAAAATAATATTACACATAATATACTTATAAACAAAATACTAGAATATTCTGCTAAAAAAATTAAAGCAAATCCCCCACTACTATATTCTACATTAAATCCAGAAACTAACTCAGATTCACCTTCAGCAAAATCAAACGGAGTACGATTAGTCTCAGCTAACCTTGATGCCAATCACATTATTCTTAAAGGTAAACATAAAAAAATAAATCAAACTATCTCTTGAAACTTTATAAAATCAAAAATATTTAAACCTAAAATCAAAAACAAAAAAGATAATAAAATTAAAGATAAACTAACTTCATAAGAAATTGTCTGAGCAACTGACCGAATACCACCTAATAAAGCGTAATTTGAATTTGAAGATCACCCAGCAATTATTACTGTATATACACTTAACCTAGAACAACATAAAAAATATAAGATTCCTAAATTAAAATTAAATAAAAATGTAAAAAAAGGTATACATATCCATAATAATAAAGATAAAAATAAATTAAATACTGGGGATATAAAATAAATAAAAAAATTAGATATTAAAGGATATGTCTGTTCCTTAGTAAATAACTTAATAGCATCACTAAAAGGCTGGGGAATACCTATATATCCCACTTTATTCGGACCCTTACGAATTTGAATATACCCCAAAACCTTACGCTCCATTAAAGTTAAAAAAGCAACACCCACTAAAACACATACTAATAAAATTAAACTAGTTAACAATAATAATACTAAATCTTGAAATATAATGTATTACCTGTGTAAATATACACATATTTAAATTCTAAATTTAAAGCACTAATCTGCCAAAGTAATATTCATATTCAAAATATATTAAATTTTAAAAATACCTAATCCTTTCGTACTAAGGTATCTACATTATTTAAAGATAGAAACCAACCTGGCTCACGCCGGTTTAAACTCAGATCATGTAAAATTTTAAAGGTCGAACAGACCTAACCTTTTAGCCCCTACACCAAAAGTTAATTTTAATCCAACATCGAGGTCGCAAACTCTTTTTTCGATAAGAACTCTAAAAAAAAATTACGCTGTTATCCCTAAGGTAATTTAATCTTATAATCATAAAAAATGGATCATTAAACCATAAATCAATGTAAAATATATAAAAAAAGTTAACTCAATTTTTCTGCTGCCCCAGCAAAATAATTTATTATATAAAAAGTATAAACATACTAAACCCAATCAATATAATAAACTATAAAACTCTATAGGGTCTTCTCGTCTTTTAAAATTATATAAGCTTTTTTACTTATAAATAAAGTTCTACATCCAATTAAATTGAGACAGTTATTTTCTCGTCCAACCGTTCATTCCAGCTTTCAATTAAAAAACTAATGATTATGCTACCTTTGCACGGTCAAATTACCGCGGCCATTCAAATCCTCATTGGGCAGGTTAGACTTTAAATTATGATCAAAAAGACATGTTTTTAATAAACAGGCGAAAAATAGATTTGCCGAGTTCCTTAACTTAACCTTGAATTTACAATTTAATTATACATTATATTCATATACTAATTCTATCATTATTACCTACAAAATTATATTTTATATATTATCTTAATAAATCATTTAAAAATTATATAAATCTTATTCTAATAAAAATTATTTATAACAAACTAAAGATAAACACTTCCAATTCTACTAATTCTTATTCAAAAACTATATTTTTAATACTTTATTTTAAAGCTTATCCCCTAAAATATTACTCTTTACATAAAAAATACCAAATAATTAATATAATTCAATATAAAGACTAAATTAAATTTATTTCTTAAGAAACTAGATATCTTAAAAAACGTATAACGTTTCATTTCTAATATAATATTATAAAAATTTATGCTACAATTAAATTTATATTATATTAGCTCTTTATAATTCGAGAAAATTAAATAATTAAAATATTTTAATAAACCCTGATACACAAGGTACAAAAAATTAATTCTTCTTTTATATAAATAAAACTCTTTATAATTATATAATCTATCTCTATACTAATTAACTATAATAAAATGTTTAATTTCTAACCAATACTAATATAAAAAATATTTTTTTTATAATACCTTTTTATATAAATTTATCCTTTCAAATTAAATTGATTTTCACAAATAACTTTTTAATGTAAATAAAATGCTTTATAACAAGCTCTAATTTGTCATTCTAGGTACACTTTCCAGTACACCTACTATGTTACGACTTATCCCTCTTTGGAGAGGGAGCGACGGGCGATATGTACATATTCTAGAGCTACACTCATATAATTTAATTAAATTATATTACTTTCAAATCCACTTTATAAAACAATGTTAATTATTCTAACCATTTAAATCTATTTATTGTAACCCATCTCTTCTTATCTATACGCTGTATCTTGATCTGATTTCCTTTATTTATATAAATCTTGAACATTACCAATTTTTTAAAAACATTCCACCTACGACGATATACAAACCTTTAAAACAAGTAAAATTAATCGTGGATCATCAATTATAGGACAGGTTCCTCTGAGTAGACTAAAATACCGCCAAATCCTTTAAATTTCAAGAACATAACTACTACTATTCGAGCATCTAAAATTTGCATTTTCAATAATAGGGTATCTAATCCTAGTCTATTATAAAAACCTCATAACCTCATTTTTTAATTTACAAAATTAATTATACTTACTAATTTCACCTAATAAATACAACTTTAATTAAAAATAAAAATAACTTATTATATACTGAACAAATTTAATTGCATTGTCTGTGTAACCGCAACTGCTGGCACAAACTTGGTCAATACTATTATAAATCCCTAAATCAAAATTTCTTTTATTTTTAATCTTCACTATTGCGGCTTTATTAATTTAATATACATAAGACATACCTTTATAAAATAAATCTAATAAACACTAAAATTCACATATAAAATAATTTAAAAATTAAAATTTCAAGCTAGAATAAAACTTTATTTTAACTTATAAATACATAAATTATATATAAGTAAATTAAAAAAATTAAATTAAAATTCCTAATACAAATATTATTTTTAGGAACACGGACATTTAGTTTAACCTAAAAACGGTATCTCCCCTACATTTTAAGCCCAATTATAACTAATTAATCCAACTTACATCTTAAATACAAAATATTAAACCTAAACTCAGTAACTATGTTATTTCCCCAAATAATATAGTCAAAATTCCAAGTACAAATTATATTTTTATGAACACGGACATTTAATTTAACCTAAAAACGGTATCTCCCCTACATTTTAAGCCCAATTATAACTAATTAATCCAACTTGCATATTAAATACAAAATATTAAACCTAAACTCAGTAACTATACTATTTCCCCAAATAATATAGCCAAAATTCCAAGTACAAGTTATATTTTTAGGAACACGGACATTTAATTTAACCTAAAAACGGTATCTCCCCTACATTTTAAGCCCAATTGTAACTAATTAATCCAACTTGCATATTAAATACAAAATATTAAACCTAAACTCAGTAACTATACTATTTCCCCAAATAATATAGTCAAAATTCCAAGTACAAGTTATATTTTTAGGAACACGGACATTTAATTTAACCTAAAAACGGTATCTCCCCTACATTTTAAATCTACTTATAATCGATTAATCCAACTTACATCTTAAATACAAAATATTAAACCTAAACTCAGTAATTATATTATTTCCCCAAATAATATAATCAAAATTCCGAGTACAAATTATATTTCTAAGCCACAAACATTTAGTTTAACCTAAAAACGGTATCTCCCCTACATTTTAAATCTACTTATAATCGATTAATCCAACTTACATCTTAAATACAAAATATTAAACCTAAACTCAGTAATTATATTTATTTCCCCAAATAATATAATTAAAACTCCAAGTACAAATTATATTTCTAAACCACAAATATTAAATTTAAACTAAAAATGATACCTCCCCTATATTTTAAATCCACTTATAATCAATTAATCCAACTTACATATTAAATACAAAATATTAAACCTAAATTTAGTAATTACACTATTTCCCCAAATAATATAATCAAAAAAAATAAATTTAACTTAATATTTAATACTTCATTAATTAAATATATACATAAAATACAATTAACCGTATATTTATATTAAAAATACATAATTTATCCTGTCACTCCCCCATTTTCAGGTTAAATTAAATTTTGCCAGCAATATATAAAACCTTCTATAAACTATAAAATCTATAATAAAATCAGTAAACAATAACATTCTTGTGTAATAATAATTTTAAACTAAATTTTAAATTTAACTTAAAACTTTATATGTAAATATTTTTACATAAATCAATATTAAATATCTAGAAAATATTAGTTTAATATTATAGTAAATAAAATACTTAAAATTAAATTAAATCTATAGAATTTCAAGTATATTCAATTAACCTTATTTATTAATAATATTAATTATATAATACTAATTATTTAATAATATAATAGTACATTTGTTTTATTAAATCATTATTAAGTAGAATTGTATTTATTTATTATACTAAATATTTTAGTACTATTAAATAAAGTAAATTTTTTTTTTTTTTATAGTATTAATTTTTTATATATAAACTATTTAATATATTTTATATAAATGTTTAATTAGTTATATATACATCTCTATAAACTTAATTAATATTTAAATAATTAATAATCTATATATTAAAATGTTTATATATATATAAATAATAACGTATATACACATAAATATATTTATATATATATATTAAATTTAGTTATATATAAAAAGATCAATAATAATTCCTTTTTTTATTTTTTTTTCACTTAAATCTATTGGATATAAATATTCTAATATATATATCGTAAACTAAATGTTAATGAATATTTTATGTATAAAATAAAAATACTATATAATATCTCAATTCATATAAATATATAATATTATTAAATAGATTCTTAATAAATAATAATGATAATATAAACTTATTATATATAAATATTCTAAATATATAAATTAATTAAACATTTATATTTAATACCCCCCTAGAAATTTTTCTTAAAATGTGACGATTTTGGCAAACCAATCTCCCAACAATGCAAAAAAAAGCCCCTTTTTCAAAAAAAAAAATGTGCACGAAAAATGCACAAAATGCACACTTTTTGAAAAATTTCTGATTTTCAAAAAACACGTTTAACCAAACCCCTGAAGTCCCCCCCTTCAGCCCCCTAAATTACTAAAATTTGTCCGACATTACTAAGGATAATTCACGTTTTTACATCGGGAATTTTAGGTATAAAATCAATTCCACACTTTTTTTTTTTTCATATTCGCTCAACCATATCTCAGGAAGAAGCCATTTTTTTTTTAGTCGAAGGATAAATTTTAGTAATTTATAAAAAGTATCGGATTTAAGTTAAATTAATCAAATATTCAAAAATACCCCTAGATTTTAATTAATCTGAAAATTAACCTCAAAGAGATTTATTTATGTAAAAAAGGCTCCATATAAAGTTTT